GAATCACTAAAAAAGATTTGGCAAATATTAAAAGGAAGGTATATTCAATTAATATTAATTAATGCGTAAATTATATGTTTTTATAAGATTTTTCACTTCAAAAATATACATAAAAGTCCTTCTACCTTTCTTTCTTAAGTTTTTGATCGCAAAAGTGCCCCGTAGTTTGGCTGGTTGGTTAGTTGGGCAAATTTTCTTCATGATTTTCTTCATGATTTTATTGATGAAGTTGTTGGAATTCATATTGATCATAATCATTTGGGTAAGAAAGAACTTTTTTGAATCTTAAGTGAAATTAAATTAAATAAGTGAAATAGATAATAAATTAATAAATAAATAGATAATAAATAAGTGAAATTAAATTAAATAAGTGAAATAGATAATAAATAAATAGATAATAAATAAGTGAAATAGATAAAGGTTGATCTATTTCACTTATTCGACTGGAATGGCAGCGAATCGAACAAAAAAAAGTCATCAAAAAAATGACTGAGATAATCGAGTTAATATATATCGTATAGAAAACGATTCCACTTATAAGAAAGAAGGAAAAATAGACAGTGGCTATTCATTCCACTGCGTCAGATCGATAATCTATCTGCGAATTTCCGTATAGAAAGAAATAGAAAAAATATTCGAAATAAATAGAATATAATAGATAGAATAGAATAGAAAGAATTCGAATACATGGAAAAAAGATTCTGGCTAGATCGTGGACTTGACCATACTGCAATTTTTTGGTTATATTTATTGCGAACTCATTATTGTTCGAAACAAGCAGGAGTACTCACACTACTCCTAAAACTTAAAAAAAAGGAGACCCTATGAAAATGAAAGAATTTTTACTCTTGCTAGTGAACAAAATACTGAATTCAGTGATTGGAGGTGGACTCTTTTGTGGATTTATGACCACAGCCACCGTAGGTCTCGGCTATTTCTTCGTTGTAGCCAGTTTCTTCATAAAAGACAAACAGTTCTTCATAAAAGACAACCAGAGACGGGTAGCAGCAATGACTGGTTTTGTTACGGGACAGTTCGTGATGTTCACATCGATCTACAATAGGCCGCTCCATGAAGGATTGGTTCAACCTCATAGCATCATTATGCTATTTCTAGGCTCATTCTTCGTTCAACTCTTCTGGACTAGTCGAAAAACTTTGCGCAACAGGCGCTTTTTGGATCCTCACGATCTTATCACTAAAAGAAAGTACGTGCTCCGCCTTCAATTGGAATTTATTATGAATTTCTTTGTGCAATTATGCAACCCGTACCTTGAACCTGATTCAATGATCCCCGGATTAGTCAACTTTTGTCTCTCTCGCTATAACAACGACAACGAAAAGAAGATCTTATTTGTAAGAAGTAGTTTGGTTGGTTGGTTAGTCGGGCACATTTTCTTCATTATTTTCTTCATGAAGTTGTTGGAATTCATATTGATCATAATCATTTGGGTAAGAAAGAACTTTTTTGAATCTGATGACGAAGATGAAAATGAAAATAAGTGAAATAGATCAACCTTTATCTATTTCACTTATTCTCTATTTCACTTATTCGACTGGAATGGCAGCGAATCGAACAAAAAAAAGTCATCAAAAAAATGACTGAGATAATCGAGTTAATATATATCGTATAGAAAACGATTTTTTTTGGTTATATTTATTGCGAACTCATTATTGTTCGAAACAAGCAGGAGTACTCACACTACTCCTAAAACTTAAAAAAAAAGAGTATTCCTATGATGGTTCTATCTATTTATAAAGAAGAAACGATAAGAATGAAGGGCGTATCTTATCTAGGGAATCATATATGTTTTGGTAAATATGAAAGACTTGAACCCGTTTGGATCAGATCTATGTCCAGTTACAAAAAACAGAAAAAATGGAGGATCCAGGTTGGGGATGATTTTGAAAATGATAGCGACTCTTTTCAAAGCAAGTATATCCAAAAGTATATCAACGATACTAATCGTATCAATGCATTCCTCGAAAAGAAAATTTCGGATCTAAAGGATCTTATAGAGGAACTTGTGGAGCAGGGTGTTATTCCGTCTTATTCAAAGACAAGGGCTCTCCCTTGTATTTTGCTATTTTTGGATTTTTTCTTGCAGGATTACATCAAGGTTAAAAATGGTTTTTCATCGGAAAGAAGAAAAGAAGCCAAAAAAGAAGCGGAAAGACAGGCGCACAGTCATCCGGAGACAGGGTTTCTGTATTCTGTGAAAATTCCATTTTTTCATCTAATAAATATCGAATATTCGGATTCTAATGCAAAGACAGATTTTCGGAATTCTGTGCAATTTTTATTTTCTTCTCTAAAAAATGATCCTCGTAGGAATAGATTCGTCGACTCGCAAATATCAGGTCTAACTCTAGATCGTTGTCTTGTCGAGTCGGGGCTAGAGGATCTTCTTGATTCTATTCTCCGCGATTCTATTGATATTGATATTTTTCTAGAGGATGACAATTTCGCCAAGTATTACAATTTCGACGAGGCTAGTACT